TATTCAATATTTCGAACAAATCCCGAAATTCGAAACTACCCGTTATCCAATAAAGACCCAGGATTCCTAATAATAATCCAAAATCCCCTACACGATTAGTTACAAATGCTTTTTGACAAGCGCCTGCCGCAATAGGTCGTGTGAACCAAAATCCTATTAATAGATAAGAGCACATTCCAACCAATTCCCAAAAAATATAAATTTGTATGAAATTCGAACTTGTAACTAATCCTAACATTGAAGCATTGAAAAAACTCATATAAGCAAAAAATCTCAAATATCCTTGATCATAAGACATATAATTGTCACTATAAATAAGAACCTGAATTCCAACTGTAGTGATTAATATTGACATAATAGAAGTAAGTGGATCAATAAAGTATCCGAACTCGAAAGAAAAATCATTATTGATGGTCCAAGACCTTAGGGATTGATAGATATAAGTTCGATCTATTTGCTCAATAGATAGATCGATCGAAAAAATCATAACTATACTTAACAATAAAATACTAAGAAAAGCCCACATACGGCGAAGATGTTTTGTTGCGATCGGAAAAAGTAGAAGTCCCACCCCTATTAACATAGGGACTGGAAGTGGAACTAAAGGTATGATCCAGGAATATTGATATGGATGTTCCATAAAATCAATAAAATAATACTAATTTTTTTTTTTTTTTTTCTTAATTCATTGTTTCTGATTCACCGGTTCTTATCTCTTTTAAAGGGGATTAATAAAAAAATTTTTTCTTTTGCTATTCATAGTTATTTTGAATCTTTCCCAACAACTTCAAAAAAAAAAAATGAAAAGTTCAAAGCAATCAAATGTTCTAACTAAGCTACTAGTCAAAAATAAATAATTTTTTTATACTTTATACTAAGTAAGATTTTTATGAAGATAGAGCAAATTCAAATTTCAATTATTATTCCCTAATTACACTAATTTATGTACATAGATCAAGACTAAAGAATTACACTAAATTTAGTTTGATAGAAATCATAGGCTGACCCAGAGCGTTCCCCAATAAAATACGAACTAGGTTTTTTAGTTTATTTATTTTTTGTTTATTCACAATCATTAACTAGTTCATCTCGGAACGTATTGATTGTCTTCCATTACAATAAAAGGCATTTAATAACCAATTACTAGAAAAAAAGGATTAGGTCGATAAAACCTGTTCGATGTATTTTTCATGGATAAATGTAGCATGCCGAAAATAGCCAAAGATAAACGCGGAAGGGCCTTTCTTTTTTTTATCAACTTCAACCAATTCTATTTCTATTACCAATTCTATTTCTATTATATGGCACAATTCACCCTATAGATATCGATTTGAATAGGTATATAAGGGTACCAACAATAACTCCGAAATACGAATTCCTTTTTCGCCAATATTTATGGAATCAAATTGAAAAATCCCTTATTCTGTTGTTTTCTTTTTTGTTCTAGTAAGATTTTATGCCATTTTTGCATATTTCTATTTATTTCTTTTTTCTCTAAACAAACTACCTTTAGAAAAAATACACAGATCATGAAATGGATAGGCAAACTAAAAAATGATTTGTTTTAACAATAGATGTCTTTCACATCCAATTTGAGCAATGAATAACCTTTTCTTTTTTGAATGGCAGTTCCAAAAAAACGTACTTCTATATTAAAAAAACGTATTCGTAAGAATATTTGGAAAAAAAGGGGGTATTGGGCAGCGTTGAAGGCTTTTTCGTTAGCGAAATCCCTTTCTACTGGGAATTCAAAAAGTTTTTTTGTACAACAAATAAATAAGAAAACGTTGGAATAATCTGAATCCGCCTGACTCAAAAATAAGTTAATTGTGTTTCGAATTTATACTATATACTATAGAAAAGTTGTAAAAAGTAAGTAAACATTCCCCTTTCGTAATGTTTTGAACTAACTGATTTGTCTACTGAATTCGAAATAAAAAATAAAAAAAAAAAAAAAAAACGTACTTTTTTTTTTATTTGAAATACGGAATCAAGACAAACTAGAAAGTTTCACCTTTCTTTTTATTTGAATGTTTTTTTATTCCCAAGATGGGGATTCTTATTTTCCCCATCATCCCACCATACACCCTAAACAAGAAGAAATTTTTTATTTAGATTTAGGCTTTTCCGTTTATGCTATAGAGGAGGGGATATAAAATCTTTAGGAAAAATCAATGGGTTGTTGAAACTAATTGATTCAGTATAGAACTTTTTTTTTATTATCTCTAATACTTCCCGCCCAATACCTAATTGATTTGATCAATCTTAGCACAAATTAATACTGAAAAAACCTAACAATTACGACACCACAAAAGTTATAAAAAATGAAAAAAGAGAAAGAACCCTTTTTTTGAGTTGTTCCCTGGATTGAAGTTAGAACTCGTTAGTTACAGCCGTTACAACAGTTCTAGTTTATCAAACCAGAAACTATGAAAGTTAAGTTAAATAAAACTGAAATCTTAAATAATTAAATAAGACGACAAAGGGTGAAATCTTTAAGTATCCTTTTTAATCTCGACGATTGACTAATAATGAGTTATTATGATTTCGAACAAGCCGCTATGGTGAAATCGGTAGACACGCTGCTCTTAGGAAGCAGTGCTAGAGCATCTCGGTTCGAGTCCGAGTGGCGGCATAGCATCTACAAAAAGATATACAAAAAAAAAAGTGCTCTAAGGAATTAAATTCATGATTTACATTCTGTATATTTGAGGTATTCTCACTTTTCAATTTTTTTTATGATCTTTTCAACTTTAGAGCATATATTAACGCATATATCCTTTTCGGTCGTTTCAATTGGAATTACAATTTTTTTACTAACCTTATTAGTCGATGAAATCAGAGGACTATATGATTCATCAGAAAAGGGGATGATAGCTACCGCTTTCTGTCTAACAGGATTATTAATCACTCGTTGGATTTACTCGAGACATTTCCCATTAAGTAATTTATATGAATCATTAATCTTTCTTTCATGGAGTTTCTCCATTATTCATAGGATTTTCGATTTTCAAAATAATAAAAATCTTTTAAGTGCTATAACGGCACCAAGTGCTATTTTTACCCAAGGTTTTGCTACTTCGGGTTTTTTAACCAAAATGCATCAATCCGGAATATTAGTACCCGCTCTCCAAGTCCAGTGGTTAATGATGCACGTAAGTATGATGGTATTGGGCTATGCAGCTCTTGTATGTGGATCCTTATTATCCACGGCTCTTCTAGTCATTACATTTCGAAAAGTGATAAGGTTTTTTTTGAAAAGAAACAATTTTTTAAATGTAAAAGAGTCGTTTTGCTTCGGTAAAATCCAATACATGAACGAAAAAAGGAATGTTTTACTAAATACTTTTTCCGCTAGAAATTATTACAGGTATCAAGTGATTCAACAATTGGATCGCTGGAGTTATCGTATTATTAGTTTCGGATTTATCTTTTTAACCATAGGGATTCTTTCGGGAGCAGTATGGGCTAATGAGGCGTGGGGGTCTTATTGGAATTGGGATCCAAAAGAAACTTGGGCATTTATTACTTGGACTATATTCGGGATTTATTTACATACTCGAACAAATACAAATTTGGAAGGTGTAAATTCCGCAATTGTTGCTTCTACGGGCTTTCTTATAATTTGGGTATGCTATTTCGGAGTCAATCTATTAGGAATAGGGTTACATAGTTATGGTTCATTTAATTAACATCTACTTGAATTGAGGTGAGGAAAGGGCTTGATGAAGACAAACATAGGACAGCGCATAGATCGAAACGAAACTTAGCGTTAGTGTGAGACGCCGAGAACCTTTTGAATCAAGCAGTGCGGCGATTCAAAAGGTTCTTACAAACGCCAAAGGCGTTTGGTCACAAGTAAAATTCGATTATTTTACTTCTTTTTTTTTTATTTAACTTAAACTGAAGAGAAGAAAAAAGACTTCCTTGTTCATTGGCTAACGAACTTTTTTCAAAATCTTGGGATTTCTTTTTGGTTTTTTTTAGTCATGAAAACTATCTATAAAAAAAATTAGATATAATAGCTTCGGCCTTGTCCACTGATAGTGAGAGAACGAAATCCGGATAAATACCAATACCTATTACGGGTAGAAGAATAGAGATCAAAACAAATAACTCCCGTGGTCCAGAATCAAAAAAAGAAGAGTTTGGTGGGGCATTAAATAGCTTGTACCCATAGAACATTTGCCGTAACATAGATAATGAATAAATAGGAGTTAATATCATTCCAATTGCCATTACAAAAGTGATTAGTATTTTTGGCATTAAAAAAATTTTTTGGCTGGTAATTATTCCCAAAAATACTATCAATTCCGCAACAAAACCACTCATGCCGGGTAGTGCAAGGGAAGCCATCGATAAGATACTGAATAGTGTGAATATCTTTGGAATTGGGATAGCCAGTCCGCCCATTTCGTCGAGATAAGCAAGACGCATTCTATCATAACTCGTTCCTGCCAAGAAAAAAAGTGCAGCACTAATAAACCCATGAGAAATTATTTGTAAAATGGCTCCGTTGAGGCCTGTATCGGTTATCGAGCCAATTCCTAGAATTATGAAACCCATATGAGATACCGAGGAATAGGCTATTCTTTTTTTTAAATTCCGTTGGCCAGGAGATGTTGAAGCTGCATAAATTATTTGCATGGTACCTACTATCATGAACCAGGGGGAAAATATAGAATGGGCGTGCGGTAATAGTTCCATATTGATCCGAATCAACCCATACGCTCCCATTTTTAATAAGATTCCGGCTAGAAGCATACAAGTACTATAATGTGCCTCTCCGTGGGTGTCTGGTAACCACGTATGGAAGGGTATAATTGGTAATTTGACAGCAAAAGCAATAAAAAATCCAATATAGAATATTATTTCCAGTGCCACAGGATACGATTGATTAACTAATGTTTCCAAATTTAATGTTGGTTCATTGGAACCATATAAACCGATACCCAAAACTCCTATTAAAAGAAAAACGGAACCTCCGGCAGTGTACAAAATAAATTTTGTGGCTGAATAAAGGCGTTTCTTTCCACCCCACACGGCCAGAAGTAGATAAACGGGAATTAATTCTAATTCCCACATGATGAAAAAAAATAAAAGGTCTCGAGAAGAAAATGGTCCTATTTGACCGCTGTACATCGCTAACATCAGGAAATGGAATAGTCGGGAATTTCGAGTAACTGGCCGAGCCGCTAAAGTAGCTAAAGTAGTGATAAATCCCGTCAGTAAAATGGGTCCTATGGAAAGTCCATCTATTCCCAACCGCCAGTCAAAATCAAAAAAGGTGATCCATTTATAATCCTCTGCCAGCTGGATTAATGGATCGTCCAATTGGAAATTATAACAGAATGCATAGGTCGTTAAAAGGAGTTCTAAGACACATATATATATTGTATATCCTCTAGTCACCTTATTTCCTCTATGAGGGAGAAAGAAAATTAAAGAACCCGCGACTGTCGGAAAAACTACAATTAGTGTTAACCAAGGAAAATAATTCGTGGTAAAGACAAGATACACTTGGCCCAGAAAAACCCGTACTCAAAATAGAATATATTCTTATTTTTTTTTTCTTTTTCGAGTACGGGTTTTTGTCGGTAATCAGTAAAAAAAAAGAAACTGTATTCAAAACAGATTCAAGTGGGTTTTTGGTAACGTATCAATAAGCTAGACCCATGCTTCGAGTTGTTTCATGCCATAAATAAACCCGAACACTCAAGAAATCCGTTGGACAGGCGGATTCGCATCGCTTACAACCAACACAGTCCTCTGTTCTTGGAGCAGAAGCAATTTGCTTTGCTTTACATCCGTCCCAAGGTATCATTTCTAATACATCTGTGGGGCAAGCTCGGACACATTGAGTACACCCTATACATGTATCATAAATCTTTACTGAATGTGACATTGGATCTATCAATTTTTGTTTTGAACTTTTTAATTTTCGATCTAGTCAATTTGGAAACATCGTATATTTAAACACCAGATGAATCAATGATTTACCAGAATTTTTCTAATTAACCCACTTCTGGATCAACTCCTAAGAGGGAACAAAGATACTTTGATTTCTTACGGTTTGACAAACATGATCGAGGTTAGGGCATATTATATATCCTAATCCGAATTGATGAATATTATGATTTCTAAATACTACTTATTCAACAAAGTCGATTGATTGATACGAGTCGATTTTCTGTTACGATAAATTGACGAAACAATAGCTGATCCGATAGCTGCTTCAGCGGCTGCAATAGCTATAACAAAAATTGAGAAAATATCTCCTTTTAATTGTCGACTATCAAAAAAATCCGAGAATGTTACGAAATTTATATTAACTGCATTTAGTATAAGTTCAAGACACATCAGAGCCCGAACCATATTTCGGCTCGTAATCAATCCATAGATACCAATAGAAAATAAATAGGCACTCAAAACAAGTACATGCTCGAGCATCATTGACCAACTCCGTACCAATTTCGATTCATTTCAATATGAACAATAATGCAAGTTATTTGATTGCTTAGAATATACCAAGTACGGAGCAAAAGAATCTATTTGATAATAGATCGAATACAAAAATTTCTATTTTTATTTTCTATTGATCCATGAATAGTATTCAACTAGACTTTAAAGAATTTAAGGGAAATGGGTGTGATAACACATAAAAAAAAAGAATTGGGATTGCTGTTTCTAGTTCTAAAGATTTGTTACTGACGAGCCACGGCAATTGCACCTATCAAAGCAACTAAAAGAATTATTGAAACGAGTTCAAATGGAAGAAAAAAGTCTGTTGATAAATGAATTCCAATTTGTTGACTATTACTTATCAAATCTTGTTCGATAATCTGGTTGGGTCGTGTAGTCCAAATAATCCCGTACCACGACGTATCTAGAATAGTAGCGATTAGCGAAAAAAAAATACTTGTACAAACCAGGGAAGTAAGCCCATCACCAACAGTCCAAAGATTCAAATGAAAATCTTTGGAATAGTCTGAACCGTTCATGAACATTACAGCAAATATGATCAAAACATTTACAGCTCCCACGTAAATAAGGAGCTGCGCGGCAGCTACAAAATGGGAATTTGATAGAATATAGAATAGGGATATACAAACAAGAACCAATCCCAAGGAAAAGGCAGAATAAATCGGGTTGGTAAATAATACCACTCCCAGACCTCCGAATATAAGACCTGATCCCAGAAAAACTAAAAGAAAATCATGTATTGGTCCAGGCAAATCCATTATATTAAAATAAGAGATAAATAAATCGAAATCCTTTTCATGAACTTATTGAACCGACCAGGAAAATTTTTTTTATGAGACATTCCCAATTCCAATTGAATTAAATTCGAATCTATTAAGTGGGAATTGGTGCGGATACAGTTATTGGATCAATTTCCTTCTTTTCTTTATTCGAAATGACAATTTGAAATTGAAGTTATATAGTTCGAAAAAGCTTCGGTCTATATCTATATATTATTTCATTTCAATACAAATTAAGTTGTCCTTCTCATCAACCAATCAATAGTTGGGATTTGAAGTTATTGACCAAGCAAAGAAAAAAACCTTATTCCTTTATACCAAATATACCAAAACGGAACCTTAGTAATTCGAAATTAAAGGGTTTAGTCATTTTTTCTTTGAGGCGAATTCAAGACTGTTCGAATTGTAAAATCGTCAATTACTGACATTGGTAAACGACCTAAAGCAATTTGATTATAATTCAATTCGTGACGGTCGTAAGTAGCAAGTTCATATTCTTCAGTCATTGATAAACAATTTGTTGGACAATACTCAACGCAGTTACCACAAAAAATACAAATTCCAAAATCAATACTGTAATTAAGCAATCGTTTCTTTCGAATATCTGTTTCAAATTTCCAATCAACAACAGGCAGATCTATAGGACATACGCGAACGCATACTTCACAAGCAATACATTTATCAAATTCAAAATGGATTCTACCGCGAAAACGCTCCGATGTGATTAATTTTTCATAAGGATATTGAATAGTTACAGGTAAACGATTTGCTTGGGATAAAGTAATCATGAAACTTTGACCAATGTACCTTGCAGCTCGTATTGTTTGTTGACCATAATTCATGAAACCAGTTATCATAGGGAACATATCGTGAATATCTATGAATAATTTGAGTTTCTTTCTCTTGTTTGATACAAGTAGTGAATATAGTATTCCTTTTTTCTTTATAGCGAAAGGAGTTGGGAAGAAGTTGTTAATAATAGATTACCGAGAGAAATAGGTAAAAGAAATTTCCAGCCAAGATTTAATAGTTGGTCCATTCTTAGTCTCGGTAAAGTCCATCTTGTTGTAATCGGAACGAACAAGAACAAATAAGTTTTAGCTAATGTAATAAAGATACCAATTGTCGTTCCAAAGATTCCATCCGCTTTATTTATTTCAAATAGCTCAGGAACAAATATGTATGGAATGGAAAGATTCCAACCCCCCAAGTAAAGAACTGTTACAAATAATGAGGAAACTAATAGATTTAGATAGGAAGCAACGTAAAATAAACCAAAAATTATTCCTGAATATTCGGTTTGATAACCTGCTACTAGTTCTTCTTCTGCTTCTGGTAAATCAAAAGGTAATCTCTCGCATTCCGCTAGGGAAGAAATTAGAAAAACGATAAACCCTATAGGTTGACGCCACAAATTCCACCCCCAAAAACCATATTTTGATTGCGCCTCAACTATATCAACTGTACTTGAACTGTTAGATAATCATAGTCGGTGGTAACATGACGGTTCCCATCGCTATTCCAAAACCGTACATGAGATTTTCAGCTCATACGGCTCCTCAGGGCCACAAATAAATGTAAGGACCGGATCAGTATTATATCTTGATATGGTTATAGGATAGAGAAAGTAAAAATCAAAATCTAGCGGAGGATCCCCAATTATACCACAGGAATTCTGTCTGCTCTAAGGATAAAAAAAACAGTATTTCGGAATTAATCTCATCCTTTAAGAATTTCAATTTTGCTGTGTTGAGTAATAACTTAATCAACCCTTCAATAAAATACTCCTTGTAGAAATATCAATAAATATTTCAACCCATCCTTTTAGTTTCGATTACGAAAAAGAATTAGACATTACACTAGTTCATGAATCATGACACGAATTTGATTTCTATCAATATATGAAAGAAAGAATAAAAGGATCCTTTTCTATTGTAATTGTATTTTTTCGATTTTTTTTGTTCCTCTTCTTCTTTCTGAGAGAAAAAGGGGCTTAAAAAAAGAGTAAAGGATTATTTCGTTCCTGATAGTTATTTCTTTAACTGGCGGATAGGAGCATACTCTGGATCGGAATTGTGGGGAGTACTGCCTGATCATTTCTACCAACTTAAAGCCCCAATTAGTATTCTTTTTATGTTATGCAGAAGTATCCTTTTAGATAATTGACATAATCTACATTACTAACCCGTTGTGCGTATTTTGGTGTTCCTTCCTATCCACCCATTTTGTGTTTTCAACCCCCGTAATAGATATGTATTGTAATACATACAAACGCTAATGAAAATTCCATAGGGTTGGTCTTTTGAGCCCGCTTCAAGCTAGGATGACCAATCAACCAATCTTGGGGTAAGGGACTTCCACTTCCTCCACTTTGACTTTTGTTTACTTCCCCTTAACGCTTGTACATAGGAAATGAGACTTAAGCCACTTGTACTGCGAATTTAAAAGTTGTTTTCGTTCACTCATATATAACTATCAAATTTCTTTTATTAACCTAATTTAGTAACCTAAAGAATAAATAAATGAATAAAAAACTGAAGATTTCTATTCAAGTTCTTTTTTTTTTTTCTCGAACGAAAAGCAAAACAACAGGAAAACGAAAAGCTTAGGTTTTAGCGAATCACACGTAGAGATATTGATAAAACACATAAAGTTAATGGTATTTCATAACTAATCGATTGAGCAGCAGCTCGCAAACCACCTAAAAAGGAATATTTATTATTTGATCCATATCCTGACATAAGAAGTCCAATAGGGGCAATACTTGAAATGGCAATCCATAAAAAAATACCGATATTGAGGTCAGCTAAAACAAGGTTATAACCAAAAGGAATTACTGAATAACTTAGTAGAATTGCTATGACTGCTATAGATGGTCCAATACTGAATAAACTACTATTTCCTCTAGATGGAAGAAGGTTTTCTTTGAAAAGTAGTTTTGTCCCATCTGCTAAAGCTTGAAGAAGTCCCAAGGGACTGGCGTATTCAGGCCCAATACGTTGTTGTATTCCTGCAGATATTTCTCTTTCTAACCACACAATTACTAGGACACCTATTGTGATTGCCACTACAGGAGTCGAAATAGGGGCAAGAACCCACGCGATCCCATAGACCTCTTGTAGGGATTCCAATCTGGAAAAAGAATTGATATCTTGTACTTCTGTTGTATCAATTATCATTTCAACGATCAACTTCCCCCATAATGATATCTATACTACCTAATATTGTCATAATATCAGCCAATTTCATTCTTTTAACTAACTGAGGAAGAATTTGCAAATTGATAAAACCCGGTGGGCGAATTTTCCATCTCCAAGGAAAACCACTTTGATCTCCTATCAGAAAAATTCCCAATTCTCCTTTTGGGGCTTCTACTCTCACATAAAGTTCTTGTTTCGTCAATTCAAAGGTGGGAGAAGGCTTTTTACTAATGAATCGATCTTCAAAATCATTCCATTCTGGATCGCTTTCTTTATCAAAACATCGGATTTCTAAATTTTCATAAGGTCCTCCCGGAATTCCTTCTAAAGCCTGTTGAATAATCTTTATAGATTCCGTCATTTCACCGATTCGGACTAAATAACGAGCTAATGAATCTCCTTCTTTTTGCCACTGGACTTCCCAATCAAATTCGTCATAACACTCATAATGATCAACTTTACGAAGATCCCATTCTATTCCAGACGCTCGTAGCATTGGTCCGGATAAACCCCAATTTATTGCTTCTTCTCCACCAATAATGCCTACTCCTTCAACTCGTTCTAAAAAAATAGGGTTTCGTGTAATAAGTTTTTGATATTCGGCAACCCCCGTTAAAAAATAATCGCAGAAATCCAAACATTTATCTATCCAACCATGAGGTAAATCAGCCGCTATTCCTCCGATACGAAAATAATTATGCATCATCCTCATACCGGTGGCAGCTTCGAACAGATCATAGACCAGTTCTCTTTCTCTGAAAATATAGAAGAAAGGAGTCTGTGCACCAATATCTGCCATAAAAGGGCCAAGCCATAACAGATGGGAAGCTATACGACTCAACTCCAACATTATTACTCTGATATAGCTGGCCCTTTTGGGTACTTGAATATTTCCCAACAGTTCGGGTCCATTTACAGTTATTGCTTCAGTGAACATAGTAGCTAAATAATCCCAACGGGTTACATAAGGAAGATATTGTATAATTGTTCGGTTTTCCGCAATTTTTTCCATCCCGCGGTGTAAATAACCCAATATTGGTTCACAGTCAATAACATCTTCACCATCTAGAGTAACGATGAGACGAAGAACACCGTGCATTGATGGGTGGTGAGGTCCCATATTGACTATCATAAATTCTTTTTCTGTAGCTAGTATACTCATAGGTTTTTCCTCGATTCATTCTTACATGAATTGTTGAAAACAACAAGAAGTTCATCAAGATTCAAAATCAAACAATTCGAAATTATTTTTCAAATTAACGATTTTTTGACTCCCGAATATTCAACTTACTAATTAATTCCTTATAACGTACTCTATTTTTCTTTGACAAATAAGCTAGTAGACGTTGGCGTTTTTCCAAAATTTTTCGTAGACCCCTTTGAGATAAATAGTCTTTTCTGTGCAATTCTAAATGTGAAGTAAGTCTCCGTATCTTATTAGTGAAACGGAATACTTGAAATTCAACCGATCCACAGTTTTCTTCTTTTTTTTCTTGAACCATAACCGAGACGAATGAATTTTTTATCATAAAACGAAACCCCTCCCCCTCCTTTTTTTAGTATGAATTTTACTGATCAGTAATAATAATACTAGTTACTTGAATTTTATATACACAATCATCTTAAGTTCGTTATGAACTTGCTAGAAAATTAATATCAATAATCAATCCAATTTTCAATTTTATTAGGGATCCAAAAGGATGGTATATTTCTGCAAAAGAGAAAAATTGGACCTAAAAAAAAATAGTTTCTTGATTCATTTATGGATCTAATTAATATGTACGCCATTAAATTGGTATCTTGTATCAGACTGGAATGGAAGACAAGAAATGTATCCATTTCTTTGTTTTCATATCCCAAACATGGGACATGATAGATAGGAAAAGCACACTATTAACGAATTTTCAATCGTGGATACATATGTATCCTTACCATACTGAAACGACTCCCATTATTGGTATTAAACCAATAGCGATTCATACAAATTAAATCTTCTAATCGAGAATTGGGCCAAATAAAGAACTTTAATTTAATTAGTTGATTTTTCTCTCTAGGAAGATCTTTGTTTTTATCCAAAAAGTGACCCCCGCTTTTTACGTTAGTACAAAATACTGGATTTCTCTGCATACCGTTTTGATTCTTCGAATTGAAACAAATTCGAGTTCTTAATTCTCTACGACGTTTAGGGAATAAAATATTTTCAGGAACAAGCAAATCATAATGATTTTTGTTTCTATTTCCAGTCATTTTTTGATGTTTTGCAATGAATTCATCAAAAATTTTTTTATCAACATAGCCCTTTTCGTGGTATCTTTTAGTAATTTTTCGCTTATTCTTATGAACCAACGAAATACCTACGATTTGATATATAAAAAATTGGCCATCATTTTTTACAGACAAACGACGGGGTTCGATAATAAGCATTCCCCCTTTCGTCAATTCTCTAAGAGCAAAATCCTTCTTAGTGATCAAAATAGCCAAACAAATTTCTCCTCCTTGAATAGAGTCTATAGTAACGTCGCTAGGATTTATCAGCCGAACCAGGTGACAATAGACTTCCATATCGTTGAGTATTTTTTCCTTGAAAGAAACAGTACCTCTCCATCTTAACTGCAAACACAAATATTTTTTTAGGAAGAAATCAAGCTGTCCTTCTGTTTCTCTCTTGTATTGCTTTTTCTTTATACGTTTTTTCATGTCCGATCTCGTATAATTTTCTTCAACATCTTTTTCTTGGTTTGAGAGAACTGATCCAAGACTTACTTGCTTTTGGGCATCTGATCCCGGATTTCCTTGGTCTGCGAGTTCTTTTTCTTCTTTACTTTGATTCGATAATTCAAGATATTCTTTTTGAGTGGATGATATAAAAAGATCCGCTTCGTTCTTTCCGGTTAGAATTTTCTTACCGTTTCCATGAAAATTGAAAAGAAGTAATTTGATTGGTATGATCCAGGGTTTCATTCTATATGCATTAAAAAGTAGCACAAATTCTGGAAAGAACCAAGGCTCCAGGTTTGATATAGGACAACTTAGTATTTCTTCATTCATTCCCATCCAATCAAAAAGTGTTCTTTTTTGGTTGGATGGGTTAATTTCTTCATCTTGATGAATTGTAAGATAAAAGGGGCCTCTTTTATTAATTGCATCAATTTTTTTATTTTTATAATTATCGGACCCAATCTTAGTATTTTGATTACTGCTGATACCAGTATCCATATCAACCCAGGCTTCAATATTGACCTTATTTCTAAGACAAAAATTAAGAATTCTCCAATCAAAATATTTTCTATACAAGAATTTTTCCATATCCATAATATCATCTTCTCCTAGATAATTATTGATAAGGATACCTCCCAGCATAGCAAATAATTTTGCTTTCTTTATATTGTAATTATAATAATACTCTTCTTTATTATTTACTTGGCCTAGTAATCTATCAATATATGAGTCTTTCTTATCTTCATAATTAATCAATTTATATGATAAAAGATCATATCTATAGTGTTTTTTAAAATTAGATTTTTGATTCCGTAATGAGTCTTCTTCAAAAAAATGTTGTTTTTCGCAATGAGTTAATCCGTTTTTTTCATATGAATCTCTTTTAGTTAAAGCTTTATTTTGAGCCATACAGTGTTGATTGGCCCTATTTCGCCATTCTTGTGGTACTAATCTAGCCCATTTAATCCGAGAGAAATCATATTGATAATGACCACTTAACCTGTTTTTCCGTGGATTCCTTCCAAAATTCCAAAAAGGTTTATGTCTTAATTGGTAATTAAATATTCCGTGTTTTTCAAAAAAATCCTTTATTTCATTCTTAAGAAATAGAGATGTTCCGTGATATTGAAGAACAGGTCTTAAATTAGAAAAGTTAAAAATTGGGGCTTGTAACAATTTGTAAAATACATATGCTTGGGATTGTGAAAAAGACGATAAATTACAAGAAATCTTTGAATTCTTATTACTAATCTTCGAAAGTGATTTTTTGACAGTCGAAATAAAGTGAATTCTATTTTTATTTGTTTTATTAATTATTTCCGGATTTTCTTCATTATTGTGGATGTTTTTCTCAATCATTTTAATTTTTTTTCTTGTTGATTCACTAAAAGGTTTTGCATTGATTCTTGGAATAGTAAGGGTAAATAGAAAAAAATTTCTGTAAAGCTTTTCAATAAAAAAATTTAGATAAAAATAGGATTTACGGGTTAATCGAGTATTTCTTTTTTTGAATATCTGCCAAATCTTTTTTGATGAGTCTAATGTTTTGTTCGAACTAATATTTGTTTCTTGAGTTAGCGGTCCCTTTTTATTTTCTTTTGTAATTTTATATATTTGATTTTGTATTCTGCTTGTTCTATTAGTCAGATCTTTCATTTTTTTTTCGGTCCGGGAGAAATTTGGCCAATCCATAGATGGAATTTCAATAGACGATTCGTGAATCTTCTGATTACTGAATATCAAATTTTTTTGAGTTTCACCCAATTCATCGATTTCTCTCAAGTTTATTTTTGAAAGTTCTTTGAATTTTCCTTCTTTGA